TAATTAGGGATTCTGTGTACAACTCTAAGTGTCCCTTAACCACATATGCATTTGATCGTATCATATATGCATCATCTTTATCTTTATGTATTTTTTTTTTATAAAAAAGGAGGTTTTTCAATGCGAGATCTAAAAACATATCTCTCCGTTGCCCCAGTACTAAGTACGCTCTGGTTCGGGGCTTTAGCAGGTCTATTGATAGAGATTAATCGTTTTTTCCCGGATGCGCTGACATTCCCCTTTTTTTCATTCTAGTTATTGGCATCGGAAGGAATGAAGAAGATTAGAGATATAATCAAATATCTCTAACTAATCCCTCCTCCTCCCCCTTTCTCTTTTTTCCCTTTTTCGAATAAGGGACGAAAGAGAAAGTATAAAAGTGAATTCAACGTCTGCGAGACTCGGGTTCAAATTCGAATTAGATGAATATTAATAATAGAACAATAATAATAAGAACAATAATAATAGAAGCAATAGAGTAGGAAAATGTGAGTCTAGGGCAAGAATACAGGATCTTTAACTGAGATCCTGTTCTTCGAGTTGAAATAGAAGTCTTGAGTAAATCAAAAATCAAAAGGAGATTCATGGCTAAGAGGAAAGATGCACGCGTAACGGTTATTTTGGAATGTAAGGGTTGTATCCGAACCGGTGTTAAGAAGGTATCAACAGGTATTTCCAGATATATTACTCAAAAGAACCGGCACAATACGCCTAATCAATTAGAATTGAGAAAATTCTGTCCCTGTTGTTCCAATCATACGATTCATAGGGAAATAAAGAAATAGATCGAATCTTAGCCTTTCAAGGCTAAAAAGAACATTAATTATATAGAACAACATAGAGCATATTGAAATCTAAATAGAACATATTTTACTAATTCATTTTAATAAAAATAAATTAATAAAAAAGACTTTTGTGGGTTAAAATGACAATTAAGAAATAGGATTTTCGGGATAACAAATAAACTAAACAAATAAACCATGGATAAATCCAAACGACCTTTTCTTAAATCCAAGCGATCTTTTCGTAGGCGTTTGCCCCCGATTCAATCGGGGGATCGAATTGATTATAAAAACATGAATTTAATTAGTCGATTTATTAGTGAACAAGGAAAAATATTATCTAGACGAGTAAATAGATTGACCTTGAAACAACAACGATTAATTACTATTGCTATAAAACAAGCTCGTATTTTATCTTTGTTACCTTTTCTCAATAATGAGAAACAATTTGAAAGAGCTGAATCGACCGCTAGAATTACTCGTCTTAGAACCAGAAAAAAATAGGCTTATTCTTTGTTCACTTGAATCAGAATTCCAATCCGAACTCAAGCGTGGATTGGTTTTTTGTTCGACACAGATCCGAGAAGCCCAATCTTATTATCGTGTATGTCAGAAAAACAAAACGAAAAAAAGATTTTCTATTGAACGTGTTCATTTATTTTTAGGCTATTTTCTCATATTAATTGCGACTCTACCTTCCCGGAGTTCATCCTCCGGGGAACTCCATAAAATTATTCTATTCTGGTGTATTCTTTACAATCTACTTCTTTTCTGATTTCGTTGGAAATCATATAAAGACAATTTTTATTTGATATAGCTATTTGGGCTAGTATTTTACGATTAAGACGCAACTCTCTCTTGTATAGATCATGTATTAATACACTATAAATGTAGTATACCCCCCCTTCTCGAATTACTGCGTTTATCCGAGTGATCCACAAACGACGAAAATCTCTTTTTTGCTTACCCCTATCCCGATGAGCCGAAACCAAAGCTCTTATTTTCTGTTGAGTAATAGTTCGAGTCAGTCTTGAATCAGCCCCTCGAAAGCTTGAGGCAAATAAACGAATTTTTGTCCTACGTCTCCGAGCTATATATCCGCGTTTAATTCTGGTCATTGAATAAATAAAACTTTGACAAATAACTAATTGATTTCTTTTCTTTCAGTTATTCTTTTCCACGTCTCGGTCTATTTGAATAACCAAACGGATTTTTCCAATGTGTAAAAAAAATACCAATGGCTTTGGCTACTCTAAACCTTCCTGGCCACGATTTTTTAGGTATTTTACTGCAAAATACGAAAGAAATAAGGAACTTTCCTTTGCTAGTTGAATCAATAAAAAAAAAATAGAAAAATGGATAAAGAAATAGAAATAGTGGGGTTCCATCGTTTCTATGGTTACTTCTTAAACGGCGAGGTCTTCTTTATACACCGGAGCCTTTACTTCATTTCATCAATGTTATTGGTAACTTGTATAGTTCATACCACACTCTTTGGCTCTACCCGTGAATTATTCAGTAACAGGTCTTTCGAAATCAGACCCACGTATACAGTAACGGTATTTACTTATGCAAGTTAGCTGGGGTAGCTGACCCTCGTAGTCCGTTCTTGACCGAGTGAAAACCTGATTTTTCTTTTTTTTTTTCAATAAGATTTCCTCCGTTTAATGGATAACCATTTGCTATCAATGGAGAATTGCTTCTCATCGGAAATTTAG